CTGTTCGTATTCAAAGCTATCGAAACTGATCTAACATCAGAATCTTAGGAGGACTCTTCAGACCAGACAAAAAATAAAAAATTGTCAGCAAAGTTGTTTCTTTATTTGTTCTTTATTTAGAACTTATTTCTTTAAAAAAAGATATTTGAAAGAAAAAAGAATTCTATTATCTATTATACTATTAGAATAGAAATAGAATTGAATATAATTCTGAACTTCATTACTTCATTCTCATTATTATTAGAATGAGATTTCGATTTTTTTCATCCAAAAAATTCTCTTTTTTATACAAATATTTTATATAAATACAATACATAGGTCGTCGATTCGGCAGTGGAGGGGGAAGATACCCATTTTTCCAGTTAATGGTTCAAATAATTTTATCCATATGAGTGTTCTACATCGAATAAATTCCCAATTATTCCTTTTTTATTTTTATCATTTTTCAACCTTTTTGGTACTAACCTAGCGGTAGAAAGAGTACCATGCTATGCTGTGCCTGGACTTCAAACAATTGATCTTTAACCATGTAAAAGACCTCAAAATTATTGGTTGATAGAGAAGAGAATCAAAGTTCATTTACCAATTAGTCACGAAATGCTATGGTTCTTACATATGATTTCTGAATGAAATCCAATTCAGAAGTAATTCGTCGAGATTGTGCACCCTTTGTTCCTAGTTCTGCTATAAAAAAGAATACATAAATAGAAAGAAAGTGCAGTCGGTGAAATCCAACCTATTCTTGAAATAAACAACTCGCACACACTCCCTTTCCAAAAAAAATCAATACACCCAGCACTACGCTTAGATTTATTGGATTTGTTGCTAAAATATCGGTATTAAACTCGAAACTCCCAGCGGATGACCAGTGCCCCACGGAAACAAAAGAATCAATTAGATTTTTCATATGCTCTCCCTTTATAGATAGGACTAAAAAAGAACAGAGTTCTTTTTGTATCACTCCGCTTATTATTCTTAATGGAATTTGAGAATTCTCAAATTTCTTAGTTATGGTTATGTTTTTCTTCTAAGATGAAATGAAACATTAAACAAAAGGATTTGCAAATAAAAGAGCTAATGCCACGACCAGTCCATAAATTGTTAAAGCTTCCATAAAAGCCAGACTAAGCAATAAAGTACCTCGTATTTTACCCTCTGCTTCTGGTTGTCTCGCAATACCTTCTACGGCTTGGCCCGCAGCAGTACCTTGACCAACCCCAGGTCCGATAGAAGCAAGCCCTACAGCCAATCCAGCAGCAATAACGGAAGCAGCAGAAATAAGTGGATTCATGGTAAGCTCCTCGCACCAAAAAAAGAAATGGTTAATGATACAACCAACCAATGAATTAGTACTTAATCTACTTCTTTTTCTACTTCTACTTTTACTATTTACTTTACTACACTTATTTTTTATTTTTTGATCTTTATCACTAAAATATATTGGGTCGAAGTAGCTAAAAGCTCCAAATGGAATTCATAATATTACTGAATTGTCAGAAATACTTCGATATACCGTTTTTCCTTTCTACCTTATGTAATAGATATGTATACGGTTTTAGTCATTGCGTTTCCTTGTTTATAAAATATTCTATTCTTTCTCTTTCATTCAATTCACAATAAAAGACAAAATAGAAAAAGGACTGATATGGGAATCCATCTAAATGCAGTGGGCTAGAAAAAAAGAGATAGGGGTAATTGCTATTTAACTAGTAAATAACATAGACTTTTCTTCTTCCATAACGTAAATCACCTGCACTTTTTCTTCTATTAAATTGTATTCTGGAACCATTCTTCGAAACATACACAAGGATTGATACTCATAGGCATTACATATACATATACATATATGTAGTAGGATCCCCAACCCTTCTTTCTATTCCAAATTCTGCAATATCATCTATCTTTTTTCATATATACATACATGTAGCTATTTGCATTTTCTTATCCAACCCAGTAGTGGATTATATTGAACCCCCGCATTGCTTGAATTGGGATAAGCTTCAAAAAAGACTATTTCGAAAGTTAGTCAATGATGACCCTCCATGGATTCACCTATATAAGCCGCAGCCAAAGTTGCAAAAATAAGAGCTTGAATACCACTTGTAAATAATCCAAGAAACATGACAGGTATAGGAACTACTGAAGGCACTAAAGAAACAAGAACAACAACAACTAATTCATCAGCCAATATATTCCCGAAAAGTCGAAAACTAAGAGATAAAGGTTTTGTGAAATCTTCTAGAATATTAATTGGTAAAAGTATTGGAGTTGGTTGAATGTATTTCCCGAAATATCCCAATCCTTTTTTGCTAAGACCCGCATAGAAATATGCCACTGACGTAGGTAAAGCTAAAGCAACAGTAGTATTTATATCATTCGTGGGCGCAGCTAACTCTCCATGAGGTAACTTTATGATTTTCCAAGGTAAAAGAGCACCTGACCAGTTAGAAACAAAAATAAATAGGAACATCGTTCCTATAAATGGAACCCAAGGACCATACCCCTCTCCAATCTGAGTTTTGCTCAAGTCTTGAATAAATTCAAGGACATATTCGAAGAAATTCTGACCGTCGGTCGGAATGGTTTGTGGATTCCGAACAGCTATGATGACTGAACCTAATAAGATAGCAATTACAACCCAAGAAGTGATAAGTACTTGGGCATGAATTTGTAAACCTCCTATTTGCCAATATAAATGTTGGCCTACTTCTACACCTGATATATCGTATAACCCTTTGAGTGTTTGAATGGAACATGGTATAACATTCATATTGTCCTCTAACAGATTCAAAAAAGTAATTATTTTGATTCAACCATCTCTTTCTCAATTCATCTATGTTCATTCATGAATTTAAGTTCTGAATCGTATATTTCGGAAATCACATAAAAAAAAAATACCAATCATTTTATGTTTTCAATCTTAAATATTATTCAATATTCAAAACATAGTTCAAACTCCAAAAGATGCAAACCAAAATAGTAAAAATCAAAGAGAGTTCACCAAAAACAAACTAATCTTCTTCTTTCTTCTTCTTAATGATAAGATTAATGATAAGATAATCAACCATTTTTTAGATAACTAGAACGGCCCTCACAAATTGCAGATACTAATTTGGTAAGAATCAATCGAATCGAAGCTATAGCATCATCGTTGGCCGGAATAGAAATATCTGCAAGATCTGGGTCACAATTTGTATCGATTAAACAAATCGTCGGAATACCCAAAATGACACATTCTCGAAGAACCGTATATTCTTCTTGCTGATCAACGATAATTACAATATCGGGCAATCCCGTCATATATTTGATCCCACCCAGATATGTTTGCAAGGTAGATAACTTTCTCTTCAACATTGCTGCATCTCCTTTGGGGAGACGATTGAGTTTCCCCATCTTTTGTTCTGCTCTTAAGTCCCTGAACTTCTGAAGTCTTGTTTCTGTAGTAGACCAATTCGTTAACATACCACCAAGCCATTTTTTATTAACATAATGACATCGAGCCCTTATTGCTGCTGATGCTACTAAATCCGCTGCTTTCTTTTTGGTGCCAACGATTAAGAATTTTTTTCCCCTACTTGCTGCATCAAAAACTAAATCGCAGGCTTCTGATAAAAAACGAGCAGTTATAGTAAGATTTGTAATATGAATACCTTTACGCTTTGCAGAGATGTAAGGAGCCATTCTAGGATTCCATTTATTAGTACCATGACCAAAATGAACTCCTGCTTCCATCATTTCTTCCAAATTGATGTTCCAATATCGTCTTCCCATTTTCCCACACTTTCTCTTTTTCTTTTTTTTTTTTTCAAAGAGATTCAGTACCTTGTGAAATAAATAATTGTTCCGACGGAACCTTCTACCAGGATTGACCATTAATCTACGACCCAAACCATGAATTTCATTCTTTCTTTCTTATTTCATTGATTGATTACGAAATCCATAATCGGACCAGAGAGTTAAAGTAAAAAGAATGAACCTCTTGTTAGGAATTTGTAAATTACATTACGTAAATGATTGGTCTGATGTCTCATGGAAAGTTTTTGGGGCACAAGAACAAAATAATTCTCTATGGTGTAACAAAATATCTCCCATTTCCAACTCGAATAGATTCTTCCTTTTGATTTTCAAATGAATGTTTTTGTCTTGCTTTGAACGATGTACTAATTTTTTGAATCCGGTACCAACCGGTATAATCCCCCCCAGAACAACGTTCTCTTTCAGGCCTTTCAACCAATCAATACGACCTCGTAGAGCAGCTTTTGCTAAAACTCGAGCAGTTTCTTGAAAACTCGCTTCGGATATGAAACTTTGAGTATTCAGAGATGACTTCGTTATTCCCAATAAGATTGCCCGATAACAGATCGCTTCGTCCAAAACACGCCCTGCTCGCTCTGCTCGCAACAATCCAATAAATTCCCCAGGTAAAAAAACATTAGACATTCCATCTTCTGAAACCAAAACTCTTGATGTTACTTGACGTACAATAATCTCTATATGTCTATTATGGATCTGTACCCCCTGGGATCGATAAACCTTTTGGATCTTATTAACCAAAGAGATACGACTTTGGGCTATGGTTAGTTCAGCTCCAATAAAGAATCCCCAGGGGATCCCAAGAATCCTTCGGATACGGTCGTCCCAACCTTCAACTCTTCTTTCGAGGTTCATCGATATTGAATCAATTGAACGAACTTCTAAGATTTGTTCCACTTTTGGAAGACCTTGCGTTATGTCACCAGATCTCGATTTTTCATATATAAATGTAATTAATGTATCTCCTTCATAAAAGGTTTCCCCATAATGGCCATGGACAGTTGCTCCTGGAGTGACCAAATAGGGCTTAGCTGATCTTATAACTAAAGAGTCAACATGAACAATGAAAATTTGACCAGATTTTTTTATGCGTGATCCGTATTTCAATAGACATACATTTTCACAAAGGAATTGTCCAAGGCTAATTATTGTCCATGCCTCTTCACAAGAATCGTGATAGAGAAAACACCAATTCAAATGGAATGAATTCCAAATGATGTTACTGCATGGATCGGGATTATAAATACTACTATTTTCATCTAGGAAACAGTATTGAAATGGAAGTACTTGAAGCACTTGGAAAGTCTGTTGAAATTTTTCAAGTAAAAAATATTTCTTTAAAAAGACTTGATTATAAGTTCTTAAATAGTAAGATGAACGAAAATTTACTATTTTAGGCACAATAGTACCTAAAGGACCCAAAAAATCCCTAATTGGAGTCAGGGGATCCGATTCTTTTGTCGCATTATTATATCTCGAAGTATTGAAGGGGCCGATTCGAAAACAATTGGATGATGACAAAATTATGAAAGATTGGCATTCCTTATTTCGATTCAACAACGTACCAAGAGTTTCCTGATGTTGGGGAAATAATCGAATCTTCGCCTTGGAATCAAAAGGATTTAGATCGGCACGATCTAATTCATTATTGGAAATCAATCCTGAACCTGCCGTATCATACCTTTTTTCGGTATACGAAATAGTGGATTTTACTAACTCAATTCGGATGAAATCACGAAGCAGATCATTTGCCCTTATTTCAACAAAAGAAGCATGAACCTCTTCTTCTATAGAACTCTTTTTTTCTTGTTCTTGGTCCCAAGTCAATACTAAGCAAGCCCGAACTAATTGAATACTTGTGTGAGAAATTCCTCGAATTGACTTGCCATTTCCATAAAGTATATAATTGACAATTCGAAGTTGTACATTATCCTTTTCCTGCAAGAGATCCTGAGAGAAAAGTGTTGCTAAATTTATCCCATCAGCTATTTCATATGTGACTACGGGCCGAACCAAAACAAAATACTTTTTTTTGGTAGGTGTAATTCGTTGGACATAGATCCAATTTTTCAATTTTTTTGATCCTTTAGAATTCTTTTTTTCCATTCCTGGTGGTATCAAAACGCCACTGTGCCTAGATATTTTATCCACCTCTCCAGAAAAATGAATATCTCCAGAAAAGATTTTCAGTTCCATACTCTTTTTTTTTCTCTCCACTCGGACTAATCCACCTACTCGACTTCTTGTATTCATATTTAAAGCAAGTCGTGTATCTACTCCAATGATACTATTGTTCCGGACCATTATGGGCGAAGATCCGGGTAAGATATGCACTTCCTCGGGAATGAAAAAAAAGCGATCTACTTTCATTTGCATTTGGTATTTCGGACTAAATTCTTTTGCTCCTCGATACTCAAGAAAATCCTCTTTTTTTACGATTGAATCTACTTCGACAATCCCATATTTAGTAATTCCCGAGCTGCTTCTTCTGTATCGCGGATCATCAAAATAAGCAAGAATACTATTTCTACGTAAAATACCATTTATAGGTATTTTAATCGAAATACCAAAACAGGGTTTTAGTTTCTTTTCTTGTTCTTGATCATATTGTAAGGGAATCACGAATCTATTTCTTCGCTTTTTAGCCAAGGAATTCTCTTGACGAATAGAAGTAGAAGGCTCTATGAGATTCCAATGACCCTTGGATATGATTCGATAAGGTTTTGAATAGTCAAGAATTTCCCTATTTTTTTTACCAAAGGTATCCAACAATTTATGTCTTACTTGATCATTAGTCAGTGAGAGATCAAAGATATATCTTTCTTCGAGAGAAAAAGAATTAGCATTCATTTGATCTTGATCCTTGTGGAGTGAAAAAGACACTATATTGGATCTGCATAGACCTCCTGCTAATATCCATAAATGACTTGCTTTTGGTAATAGATGAACATTACTATATGGATATTCGGGCGCATGATAGCCATCAGTACTCCAGTGCATTTCTCCTTCTGACTCAGAATAAATATGTTTTTGAACCCTTTCTTTAAAATGAAAAGTGGACGTTCCGGCACGAATCTCGGCAATCACTTGTTCTGATTCTACATATTGATCATTTTGAACTAAAATCAAACTTTTTGTTGGAATATTCACATTATGTAGAATATCTCGACTCTCAATAGTTACATACAAGTCTATAAAACATAGAAAAGCAGGATGCCCATGACGGGTACGTGTGGGATGAACCAAATCCTCATCAAATTTGATTTTTCCATTAGAGGGAGCTCGTACATGTTCGGCAGTACCACCTGTGAATACTCCGCCGGTATGAAAAGTTCTTAATGTTAGTTGAGTCCCCGGTTCCCCAATTGATTGACCCGCAATAATGCCTACGGCTTCTCCCAACTCGACCAGGTCACCATGAGTAGGACTCCGGCCATAACATAATTGACAGATCCAAGATGTACTCCTGCAAGTAAAAGGGGTTCTAATATATATTGGGTGTGCTCGAAAGGTTATGAATCGATTAACAAGTCCAATTCCAATATCTTTATTTCGAGTGGCAATGCATCGTAGACCAATATATATATCGTCTGCTAATACACGACCAATTAGTGTTTGGACAAAAATCTTTTCCGTCATCCCATTTTGAGGACTCACGGAAATACTTCGGATAGTACCACAATCCGT